AAAAGGAACTCGAGTTTTTGGCGCGATCGCTCGGGAATTGAGACAGTTGAATTTCACTAAAATAGTCTCATTAGCTCCTGAGGTATTATAAAGACTAGTAGATGAGACCATTATATAGTAGGGTATCTGAAGTAGATCAAATCCATTAGTAGATTGTGTCTCATGCATATACCTTTAATAATTCATAAAAAAAAAATTGAAAGTGAAAATGAAAATCAAGAAAAAAAAAAAACAGAACATGTTGATTATATCAAAATGGGGAAGCCCTAATAATTATAGTTCGTCATGAGTAAGGACACTATTGCCGATATAATAACTTCTATAAGAAATGCTGACATGGATAAAAAAAGAACAGCTCGAATAGCATCTACTAATATAACCGAAAACATTATTAAAATACTTCTACGAGAAGGTTTTATTGAAAATGTTAGGAAACATCGAGAAAACAAGAAATATTTCTTGGTTTTAACCCTGCGACATAGAAGGAATCAGAAAGGAACATATAGAAATATTTTAAAGTGTATCAGCCGACCCGGTCTACGAATCTATTCCAACTATAAACGAATTCCTAGGATTTTAGGTGGAATAGGTATTGTAATTCTTTCTACTTCTCGAGGTATAATGACAGATCGAGAAGCTCGACTAAAAAGAATTGGAGGAGAAATTTTATGTTATATATGGTGATCCTTCTGAATATCCGAATTTGATCCGTAACTTTCGATTTGTGAAAAAGAGAGAAAAGGCAGGTTGTCTAATATCACTCCTCCTCCATTAGTTGATACTTCAAGGGGGTTACCTGAAATGAAAGAACAAAAATTGATTCATGAAGGTTTAATTACTGAATCACTTCCAAATGGTATGTTCCGGGTTCGTTTAGATAATGAAGATCTGATTCTAGGTTATGTTTCGGGGAGGATCCGACGTAGTTTTATACGGATACTACCAGGAGATAGAGTCAAAATCGAAGTAAGTCGTTATGATTCAACCAAGGGACGTATAATTTATAGACTTCGCAACAAAGGTTCGAACGATTAGGTGACTTTTTAAACATTTCTTCCATGGGGATACAATTCGAGGTTCAAAATTTCAAGAGACTTATTTTCTTCAAAAGAGTAGATTCGGAATTAAGGAATGACAAATATGAAAATAAGGGCTTCTGTTCGTAAAATTTGCGAAAAATGTCGACTGATCCGTAGGCGAGGACGAATTATAGTAATTTGTTTCAATCCGAGACATAAACAGAGACAAGGGTAATCTTTCTAAAAAGGGCCTTTCTAAAGTAAGGGACCCGTTGTACAAATAAAGGATCTGTTTTGACATGAAATGGATATATCCGTATATCTCTGACTCATATTTATGAGATGCTAAAATATGACAAAACCTATACCAAGAATTGGTTCGCGTAGGAATGGGCGTATTAGTTCACGTAAGAATGGACGTAGAATACCAAAAGGAGTTATTCATGTTCAAGCGAGTTTCAACAATACCATTGTAACTGTTACGGATATGCGAGGTCGGGTGGTTTCTTGGTCCTCCGCTGGTACTTGTGGATTCAGAGGAACAAGAAGAGGGACACCATTTGCTGCTCAAACCGCAGCAGGAAATGCTATTCGTACAGTAGTGGATCAGGGTATGCAACGAGCAGAAGTCATGATAAAGGGTCCTGGTCTCGGAAGAGATGCAGCATTACGAGCCATTCGCAGAAGTGGTATACTATTAAGTTTCGTACGTGACGTAACCCCTATGCCACATAATGGATGTAGACCTCCTAAAAAAAGGCGTGTGTAGAAATAAGAATTGAACTGATTTCAAGAGAAATAAATGATTCAATGATCTGATCAATAATATTAGTATGGTTCGAGAGGAAGTAGCAGTATCCACTCGGACACTACAGTGGAAGTGTGTTGAATCAAGAACAGACAGTAAGCGCCTTTCCTATGGACGTTTCATTCTGTCCCCGCTTATGAAAGGTCAAGCAGATATGATAGGTATCGCTATGCGAAGGGCTTTACTTGGAGAAATAGAAGGAACATGTATCACACGCGCAAAATCTGATAAGATACCACATGAATATTCTACGATAGTCGGTATTGAAGAATCAGTACATGAAATTTTCATGAATTTGAAAGAAATTGTATTGAGAAGTAATCTGTATGGAACTTGCGACGCATCTATTTTCGTCAGGGGTCCGAGATGCGTAACTGCTCAAGATATCATCTCGCCACCTTCTGTGAAAATGGTTGATACTACACAGCATATAGCTAGCCTGACAGAACCAATTGATTTGTGTATTGGATTACAAATCGAGAGGGATCGCGGATATCGTATGAAAACCCCAAATAACGATCAAGATGGAAGTTATCCTATAGAGGCTGTATCCATGCCTGTTCGAAATGCGAATCATAGTATTCATTCTTATGGGAATGGGAATGAGAAACAAGAGATACTTTTTCTAGAAATATGGACGAATGGAAGTTTAACTCCTAAAGAAGCACTTCAC